CCACTTAGGCTTACTATGCTTTGGGATTTTTTTAGAATATTATTTATTTTATTTTCTATTTTTTTATTTTTATAGTATAATATAACGGTATTGATATATTGATATTGATATTCTAATCTACTTGATTGATATTCTAATCTACTTGAATATTGAATACCAGAAAACTATATGATATGAATATTTATTATTATTAACGCAGATATATCTATCTAATTTATTTATTTTATATCTATATCTATGTCTTCTCCGTTCTTTTATTACCCTCCTGTCCTGTCGTGTTGTCAATTGACAGTATGACTTAGGGGTCAATATAATTTGACCGACCAAATCCTATTTTGGTAAACCATCTTGAATCTACTGCAGAGTGAAGGATCATGGATCCAACGCATAACCCTTTGTGAATGAGAGAGATAGAGATGAGAAAGACCAATGAAATAAAGTTTCAAGGTTATATAGTTTAATGGTAAAGTTTGATTTGATTACCATTAACTAACCCCCAGAATACTTAAGGAGTTTTTCCGTTTGATTTATATACTATGGATCTACTAAAGACGGATCTCGGCCTGAGTTATATTAAGTTAAAGTTAATAAGGTAGCCCTACTAGGCCTTATTACCTATTATGTTTTTCCTATTCTATTTTTATATTACCTCAAGGTTTTTTTCTTATTACCTATGGTATTTGTCTTATTACCCATATTCTAGTGCTTTTTGATTTGGCCGCACTCGGGACCTTTTATTTCTAGTTGATTTATGAAGGCGGCCGTAGGCCCCTATGGTCCAGTGGTTACGACCTCTCTCTTTCACGGAGAAAACGAGGGTTCAAGTCCCTCTGGGGGTGTACCAAGACTCAAGACTATAGGAGTGGTATTTTCTATCAAATGATCCGTAGCCGTATTTGTCAAGTCTGCCTGGTAGACGAAAGGAAGTTTATTATGGAACGTCTAAAAAATTTAGGCGTTGGGTCGATGCCCGAGTGGTTAATGGGGGCGGACTGTAAATTCGTTGACAATATGTCTACGCTGGTTCAAATCCAGCTCGGCCCAATAATTTGCCAATCTACTATCAGACGGTAGAACTCTCTTGTTCTTAAGAAATACCTTACCTGATACAAGAGAATAAAAAAGAATTCAAATTTTCTGCTAGATCTCTTCTTATTTCCCTGGGATTGTAGTTCAATAGGCTAGAGCACCGCCCTGTCAAGGCGGACGTTGCGGGTTCGAGCCCCGTCAGTCCCGACGGATCCAATAAGTACATCAATTCGCCTCTCCATTTTCTGTGAAAGAGGGGACAGAGAGCATAATTGAATCCCGAAGAGGTTTCCTCTCTTTTTTTTTCAGGATTCTGTCAAAGAAAGAATAAACCCTAAACTAAAATTAAAATAACTAAAATAGTGAAGTTGATAGAATATTCCATCTTTTATCCCGCGCCTCATTTTTCTCATACTTCTTTGTCTTCCAAAGAAAATTGGATCATTAAAATTTAGAACCTAATTCTTCTCTTTTTGGGTTTTTAATGGAAACGGATGGGTGGTTAGATGATACTTCGTTTGACTACATACAAAAAAAGAACAGAAAAGAAGTATAAAAAAGGAATTTTTGCTCGGTCCGGGAATCCAAGATTGGATTCGGTATGGATAAAGGATCTTCGTATGTTATACTATTCAATTCTCGACGACGAATTAATTTAATAGCTCAGATATTGTTATTCATGATATGATATTGATCCGATTCAAGATCGTCGATAGGTAATGCATTCATTGAATTGACAGGTGAAAGATTTATCATCTCTATGGGATTAAATCCCGAGTTATTGTGAAATAAAAAAACGATGAGATTATGGAAGTAAATATTCTTGCATTTATTGCTACTGCACTGTTCATTTTAGTTCCTACTGCCTTTCTACTTATAATTTACGTAAAAACAGTCAGTCAAAACGATTAATTACTTTGAATGAAACTTGACTTCTGAATTCTTATCCATATTTGAAGAAATCAAAAGAAAAGTATTCTATTAAATGAAATCAACGGGCTATAATCGGCGGTATTCTATGAGATCCGAGAGTATGGTAAGAAAGAAATTTTTTTCTTATCATACTCTCTATTAGTGTTATAGTAATGTATAAAATAAAATTGTACTTGACTTTCTAATAAAGTTGGTATACTATATTAGCTTCTATCTTCAATCTATGTAGTTATTAATCCATATATGGAATTGACGTAGGACCCGATTCTATTTCTTTGATACATCTATTTATTTATTATTCCGATGAATCTGAAAAAATCGTTTTACTGTTATAGAATACATTTCTCCACTAGAATCCAAGGGAATTTTGAAATGAGGATCTTTTTATTGAAATTGAAATAATTTTCAATTTCAATAAAAAATGCGTTGCAGAACGATCTATAAAAAATTGATACCGTTGACTAAATTAGGAGTGCTTCTAAAGTCCACTTCTTCCCCATACTACGAGTGAAAGGGAAAATGTAAAGACTACCATTAAAGCAGCCCAAGCGAGACTTACTATATCCATGTGAATTATATCCCTTATCTCTATGATAGAATTATTCCATTATTGCTCACTAATAATAGTAGAATGAATGGTCCAGAGTCAAAAAGGGATTCTGGCCGACCACTATTGATGAACCAGTCAAAAAAATCCATTTCAAAAATTCCTATATGATTTCTAATCGGGAAAGACTAAATACAAGTAAAATATACAATGACACTATAAGGGAATGTTACTAATGGAATGGAACATCTATTCTATCTAGTAATAAAAAAAGAGACCCATTCCTTTTTCTTGCCCTTCAAAGTAAAAAAAATTGCTATCTATTACATACTTTTATTTCCTATTTGATCTAATTCGTACCCTTTCCCGATTGTCTCTCTGAAGGAGTTGGGAGATAGTATATTATACTCTTGACGACGGGTCTAAAAAAAAAAAATAATTTTTTTGCACTTTTTGTTTTCTATAAACTATAAAAAAATCCATCCAATATAATCTTTCTTTGAATTTTAGATTCAAGGATTTCCAAGCTTTTACAAAATCCCCAGAACAGAAGAAGACAGCAGAACAGAATAAGAGATTAAGATTCATTTGTTGATGAGGCGGCACCCGGATTTGAACTGGGGAAAAAGGATTTGCAGTCCCCCGCCTTACCACTCGGCCATGCCGCCAAAACGATACACAATAGGAAAAATTTTTTCTTTTTCGGTTGGATTACTAAACTTTAGTTTATTGTACTTGCATCTTGCATCCCTTTTTTAATCCTTTTTCTAAATCTAAATTTATGTATAAAAATTAGAAAAGTTTTTATCCTTTCTTATTGTATTTAATTTATTTATTGTAATGTATTTGATCTACCCCCTCGATTGATTGTATCGTATCTTCCCGCAATGCCGAAAAACTTCCACTCACCTTTCTATTGAAAAATCAAATGTCTATTTTCGCTTAAAAAGCCGAAATTTATGACAAAAGGGAACCATTAACTATTCGTTGACTGAGAATTCGTGACTTATTCTTGGATTTGAATCTAAAATTTGGTTTCCCTAATGACATAAGAAAATACAAATGGATACATACTTAATTGATTCTTTTGAATCAAAAATCCTTCTCTATTTCTGGATTCTATTATAACAAAAATGATAAGTATATGTAAACCCCAGAAGGGAAATTTTTACACAGATACCAAATTGGCTATTTAGAGTATGTTGCCTATAAACAAAAAAACGGGAATTCATTGGAACAAAAAAAGGCCCGGCTGGGTATTGACCGGGCCAGGCCCAAAAGGCACTTCGAACAAAATAAAAGCAAGAAGGTCTTCTTTATTTATCTTTCTATTCTATTTGGATCTTTCGAGCATCTAAATGGAATTGCTAATTCTATAATAACGATAAAGAATGTAAAAGAAATACTTTATTTAATCCTTACTTGATGTGTAATGTAACATAGTAATTATCTTTTTCAATTGGGAGAGATGGCTGAGTGGACGAAAGCGGCGGATTGCTAATCCGTTGTACGAGTTATTCGTACCGAGGGTTCGAATCCCTCTCTTTCCGTTTCCGTTGATGACTTTCTATTTTTTTCTTTCAATTTTTGCAAACCCCTTTTTATTTTTTTTCCTAATTAAATTAAATATGTGGAATAGCTAAAATAAAATATTAATAAAATTGTAAAATCAAACAAGAAAAACTAAATTTTTATTTTATTCTTCACGTCCAGGATTACGTCCTGGATCATTGGATAGGAATCCAAAAATGAAGAGAGAAACAAAGAATATTACTACTGTGTAAACGAAAAGTTTGAGAGTAAGCATTACACAACCTCCAAGATCATTTTTTGAAAAAGAAAAACGAGAAAAGATAATAGATCCTCCACTTTTATATCACATATCCTATTTTGACACCAAGAAATGAATTATAGAAATAGAAAAGAATGTTCAGAAATTCAAATCAAATGAAGTTGAAATTTGTAATAAGAGTCTTTAATTTAATTACCACAAATCACCTTCATACCCACAATTAGATATTCTAAGGGACCCTAAGCTCATAAGGTATTTCCCCGAAAAAGGATTAAAATGGGGAAAGGAAATAGGGCGAGCCGTATTTCTCGCGACTATCCGAGAGTTTGAATCGAAGGTTCATACTGTCAGACTTATTTGATCTTATCAATTGTTATAATTTTTCTCGAATAAATCATGAATTTTCTAGGATAGTATTAAAGCTCTTATCGAAAACTTACAGCAGCTTGCCAAACAAAGGCTAAAAGAAAAAAGAACAGGGGTATAACTGGCATGACATCTACGATTGGATTCAAAAAAGCATAGGCTTCGGGCAATTTGGCGAAGAAAAGACTAGTCGGATAAAGGGCAGAATTAAGACAGATCAAACTAAAAATATTAAGCATAACAGACTTTTTTTTCGTCGAAATAATTGCATTTTGATTGAGTTAAGGAAAAATGAAGAAAGTAAGGTAAACAAAAAAATCCTTCTTTTTTTTTTTCTGCTCAATCAAAAATCCTCCAATTCTCAAAGGAGAATAGAAGAAATCATACTTTCATACAATATCTTAATTGAATTATATGTAATGATCAATAAATTCAGTTGAATTCTAGATATACACATGCCAAAATCCTAGCATGAATCTATAATAGATTCTATAAAGATAAAGAAAAAAGAGTTTCTCTAGATAGTTGGACTGGAATTGACGAAGACTAAATACCAATATTATTCTTTATTAGTATTAGTGTCCAATAAAAATAGAAATGGGGCGTAGCCAAGCGGTAAGGCAACGGGTTTTGGTCCCGCTATTCGGAGGTTCGAATCCTTCCGTCCCAGAGGGTATCCATTGTATCCTAATATTTGTTTTTTGTTCAAGGAGGTTCTGTTTCAAGGTCTAATAATATATTGCATAGAATATTATATTATTCCTCCTTCTTTTTTGATTTTGAATGATTCTTTGCGGAAGCATATCTGAGTTTTTCACAAATTGAACTAAATCGAGTTCAAATGATATGCAAAAGTAACTGAACCCCTTTGTGACCCAGATAAAGCTAAGATGGGCCGTAGATCATAGTTGTAGAAAGATTACTTAACCTCATCAGGTTAAAAAAAATATGAAATGAAAATACATATAAAAGAGGAAGCGCTTAACCTATGGGTATGTATTCTTATCCTGTTTCAGTGACAATAGTGTTTCCCTTTTTGTGAAAAAGAATTGGCATCCCTAAAATATTTTATTTAACAATGATATATCTTTTCGATATTTTTTTTATTGTTTGATTTAGCTTATTTGCTTTACATCATTGGCAATTCCATTCGAAAAGAAACAGAGATTTTTCTTTCTTATTTCTTATGATAATGATAATAAAAGGGAGTCTTTACTGTAAAACTTGACTCAAATAATGATGGAGAAGTTGGAAACTTTTTCAATTATCAAGATTTGTAATGATTCCTTATGGGTTGACTCTTTGGGAAGTTGGAAATGGGCCGGTCTATCTTATTGAGTCACTTGAAGAGGCAGAGTAAAATAGAATTTATTTTTCGTGTGATTTCTGTTAGTTATGTTATTTCTATATCTATTTAGTTTAGATTTCTAGATATTTCTGTTAGATATTTTTTTGAAATAGATATTTATAAAAAAACGTTCCATTCATACAAAAAGCTGGGGTCTTGCTAATATTTCTTCAGAAAAATAATCTATGTAGATAAGAAAAAATATAAATTACTTTGTCTCTGTACCGACTGAACCAATGACTATTCATGATTCCATAATTGAATCAATTCCGTACTGGTTCCAAATTAGAGGAATGTTATGGTAAAACTTCGTTTAAAACGATGCGGTAGAAAGCAACGTGCGACTTGAAGGACACGATCCGGTGTGGATTCTTTTTCTTACATCCACCATTTTATATAGGAATGAAGGTGCTCTTGGCTCGACGTCATTTGTTCTATTCTACTAGAGCCCTTCTTTTTTTTTATTGGGTTGTAATGTAAATAGTTCATGATGGAGCTCGAGTAGAAAGTATTGATTAATTTCTCAGGGGCAACGATCTAGGGTTAATGCCAATTCATAAATTGGAACAACTTCGTAAGTATATCTTCGATATCTTCGATATAGAAATCGAAAGGATCCGATTCGAGCAATTTTTCAATTCAAAAAATTTGTTGGAACGGCTAAAACTTTTTCGATACGCAGTGTATCGCGCACGAATCAACCGTCGGTATGATTCTTTGATAGAAAGAAATCGCAAAAGGGGTATGTTGCTACCATTTTGAAAGGATTAAGAAGCACCGAAGTAATGTCTAAACCCAATGATTTAAAACAAAGATAAAGGATCCCAGAACAAGGAAACACCACTTCAATTGTCTCACGGATCCGAATAACGAATCAAAATAGATTTTAAATGAGACAAAAAGGGTGGGTTAAAGACCACTCAAAAAAATATATATATTAAATTAAAGATAAAGATTTTTCTTTAAGATATTTGAGATATTATATTATTGAACTTGAGTTATGAGTACAAATGATTTTTTCTTCTTCAGGAAGTAAGCTAAAAAAAAATGAGTGAAATTGAAATTATAGAATTTATTAATTTATTTTACGGATTCCTTTCCTATTTATTCTAATCAAATTTTATCCATAGATAAAACTTCGAATCATTTTTTCTCGAGCCGTACGAGGAGAAAACTTCCTATACGGTTCTAGGGGGGGGTTCTTTTTCATCTACATCTATCCCGATGAGCCGTCTATCGAATCGTTGCAATTGATGTTCGATCTCGAAGAGAAGGAAGAGATCTTCGGAAAGTGGGTTTTTATGATCCGATCAAGAATCAAACTTATTTAAACGTTCCCGCTATTCTCTATTTCCTTGAAAAAGGCGCTCAGCCTACAGGAACTGTTCAGGATATTTTAAAAAAGGCAGAGGTTTTTAAGGAACTTTGCCCTAATCAAACAAAATTAAATTAAGGAAATAAAAACTAAGGGTAGGATAGTGATTTCTATATCATTTTGGATATCTTTTCTATACTATGTTTTTTTATTTCCTTTCTTGGTCTATTCGTATCTATTTCTCATTGCTTTTATAGAATCCTTTTCTATAGAATATTTTTCTAAGGAAACCGTATTTGATTGATCCTCAAAAAATAGAAAATTATGGCATTACCTGTAATTGGGTGGTTTTCATTTGAACTCTAATACCAAGTAACAAACAAGGAATAGAAGTTCTTTATTCTATATGGATTCAATTTTTTTATATTATTCTCCATCTAATCTAAAAACTCAAAATTTAGTATATAAATATAGGTATATGCAGTGCCAATCCAACACAAGTCTTTTTTTTTTTACTATTCTTCAATTTAAGTTTTTGTATTTTTTCATCGTATTCTTTTCTTAACCTTTATGTTGACAACGTTGTATCGAACAAATATAATTCATCGTGATAAGCAGATCTATTTATTTCCATCCCATAGGTTTTCTTTTTTATTTTGACTTGTTGATTCAAATGATGGGTTCGTTGGATTAGCTTTGATACCCGGATTTTTGATTGAAAAAGGGGATAACATAGAAATAGGGGATGTTCTACCATTTTTACATTTATTTATTTTTTTGGTCGGGCAATTTTTTATTTTTTCATCTGATTCTGATTTAGTCATTTTTATGTTCCAAATAGATCTGATTTAGTCATTTTTATGTTCCAAATAGAGTAGAAAAATTTAATAGAGTAGAAATTTTTTTTAGATTTTTTATTTCGTAGAGTAATGCTTTAATTTAATAATTTTGTTTTATTCTGATTGTATCTACATACCCTTTTATATTTGGGTTGCTAACTCAATGGTAGAGTACTCGGCTTTTAAGTGCGGCTAGGATCTTTTACACATTTAGATGAAGCGAGGGATTCGTCCATACTATCGGTAAAGTTTGGAAGACCGCGACTGATCCTGAAAGGGAATGAATGGAAAAAATAGCATGTCGTATCAATTAAGAGTTCTGAGAATATTTTATTCTTTCTGGCTCGGTACAAAGCCTTCTTTAAATTATTGAAAGGGAGCAAACCGAAGTCAATTTCAAGTTGGGTCGAATTAATAAATGGATAGGGCCCCACGGCTTCAATTAATTTCATTTTTATTATAGGGAAAGAAAAAGCAACGAGCTTTCATTCTGAATTTGAATGATTACCCGATCTAATTAGACGTTAAAAAAATATTAGTGCCCAATACGGGAAGGCTTTCTCCCAGGAAAAAATATTCTTGATTTTTTAATGAATCCTAAATATTACCACTCTCCATTCTATAATGGAATAATGGAGATGTATGTGTATAAGAAACAGTATATTGATAAATCAATTTCCAAAATCAAAAGAGCGATTGGGTTGAAAAAAGTAAAGGATTTCTAATCATCTTGTCATCCTATAAGGAAAACGAACATAAAAACTTAAAATGAAATGGAAAAAGAGATGATAGAGAATCTGTTGATAAGTTTCTCTGGATCCGAGGTATCTATTCGGTTTGTACTATAATACCTTGTTTTGACTGTATCGCACTATGTATCATTTATAACCCCCAAAATCCTCTACCTTTCATTTAAATAGAATATCAAATGGATAAATTCCAAAGCTATTTAGGGCTAGATAGATCTCAACAACACTACTTCTTATATCCACTTATCTTTCAGGAGTATATTTATGTACTTGCTCATGATCATGGTTTAAATGGATCAATTTTGTTGGAAAATGCAGGTTATGACAATAAATCCAGCTTACTTATTGTGAAACGTTTAATCATTCGAATGTATGAACAGAATCATTTGATTCTTTCTGTTAATGACTCTAAACAGACTCCTTTTTTGGGGCAGACCAATCATTTTTATTCGCAAATAATGTCAGAGGTTTCTTCAATCATTATGGAAATTCCATTGTCTCTGCGATTAATATCTTCCCTAGAAAGGAAAGGGGTAGTTCAATCCGAAAATTTACGATCAATTCATTCAATATTTTCTTTTTTAGAGGACAACTTTTCACATTTAAATTATGTATTAGATATACTAATACCTTATCCAGCCCATCTGGAAATATTAGTTCAGGCTCTTCGCTATTGGATAAAAGATGCTTCCTCTTTGCATTTATTAAGATTCTTTCTCCATCAGTGTCATAATTGGGATAGTCTTATTACTTCAAATTCAAAGAAAGCCAGTTCTTCTTTTTCAAAATCAAAAAGAAATCAGAGATTATTCTTCTTCCTATATACTTTTCATGTATGTGAATATGAATCCGGCTTCCTCTTTCTCCGTAACCAATCTTCTCACTTACGATCAACATCTTCTGGAGCCCTTATTGAACGAATTTATTTCTATGGAAAAAGGGAGCACTTTCCCAGGGCTTTTCAAGCAAATTTATGGTTGTTCAAAGATCCTTTCATGCATTATGTTAGGTATCAAGGAAAATCAATTCTTGCTTTAAAAGGGACGTTTCTTCTGATGAATAAATGGAAATATTACTTTGTC